ATGGGACGGAAATAAAAAACCCGCTTATCACAATGAATTATATTTGTTCGATACACTGTTGTCAATATAAATGTTGAGAATACAATGAAAAAAAAAAAAATAAATTAAATTTCAATAATATTCAATAAAAGGACTTGTGTTGGATTAGCACTACATAGATAGAAAAAGGTTTAGATGGGGGAATCAATAAGTAAAATAAGTCAGAAGTAGAAAAAAATTAGACAAAGCAAAGTTATATTAAGAATCGCCCCCCCCTTTTTTATTTCCTTAATTGCGTTTGATTGGGGCGAAGTTCCTTAAAAACCTCTGCCTTCCTTAAAATATCCTTAACAGTTCCCGTAGGCTGAGCACCCTTTTCAAGGAAATAGAGAATAGCAGGAACGTTTAAATAAGTTTGATTTTTTATCGGATCATAAAAACCCACTTTCCGAAGATCTCTTCCTTCTCTTCGGCATCGAACATCCATTGCAACGATTCGATAGACGGCTCATTGGGATAGATGTAGATAAACCCCCCCTAGAAACGTATAGGAAGTTTTCCCCTCGTACGGCTCGAGAAAAAATGATTCACAGTTTTCTCTATATATAGAATTCTAATGAATGGCAAAAAGGTCCATAAAATGGATTAGACTGAGATTTCACTCATTTTTTCTTCTTCCCTCCTAAAAAAAGCATTTGTACTCATAACTCAAGTTGCATAATTATCAAAATAGCTCAAATCAAAGGAAAATCTTTAGGCAATTTTATTTATTGAGTAGTCTTTAACCCCCCTTTTTGTTTGTCTCATTTAAAAAAAAAATCTATTTGGATTCTTTATTTGGATCCAGTTATTGAGACAATTGAAACGGTGTTTCCTTGTTTTGGGATCCTTTCTCTTTGTTTTAAATCATTGGGTTTAGACATTACTTCGGTGTTTCTTAATCTTTTCAAAATGGTAGCAACATACCCCTTGTTGTGATTTCTTTCGACCAAAGAATCATACGAACAGTTGATTCTCGCGCGATACACTTTGGATCAAAAGAGTTTTACCAATTCCAACAAATTTGCTTTTTAAATTGAAACTTGCTGAAATCGGATCCTTTTGATTTCTATATCGAAGATCTACTTACGAAGTTGTTTCAATTTATTGATTGGCATTAACCCTAGATTTTTGCCCTCGAGAAATGAATTAATACTTTCTACTCGAGCTCCATCATCTACTATGTTTATTTACATTACAACCCAACAAAAGGGGGGTTATAGTGGAACAAATGATGTCGAGCCGAGAGCACCTTCATTCCGATATAAAATGGTGGATATAAGACTAAGAATCCACATTGGATCGCGTCCTTCAAGTCGCACGTTGCTTTCTACCACATCGTTTCAAACGAAGTTTTACCATAACATTCCTCTAATTTTGAACCCGTATGAAATTGATTCAATTATGAAATCATGAATAGTCATTGGTTCAGTTCAGTCGGTACATAGACATAGTAATCTATCCTTTTTCTTCTATACATAGATGGTAAAGATTGTTCTGAAAAATCTTAGCAAGACACCATTTTGCATCAATGCAACATTTTTCTAAAAAAAAAAAACAAACTAACAGAATAAAATGTTTATAATAGGTCGTCATGAATAGTCATTGGTTCAGTTCAGTCGGTACATAGACATAGTAATCTATCCTTTTTCTTCTATACATAGATGGTAAAGATTGTTCTGAAAAATCTTAGCAAGACACCATTTTGCATCAATGCAACATTTTTCTAAAAAAAAAAAACAAACTAACAGAATAAAATGTTTATAATTGAAAAAGTGTCCTATTTCGACATCATTATTTGAATAAAGTTTGACAGTAAAGACTACCTTTGATCATCAAACAAAGAGAAATCTCTCTTTCTTTTCGAACCGATTCATCAATAATTTAAAGCGGATAACTAAATCGAACAAGAAATCCAATTAATTTTTTTTGTGAGATGGCTAAAAAAGACTGATGTAAGGGAAGAGTTAGGGCCTTTGGATTCTTATTTTTTTCAATCAGATGGACGACTAGAGGATTTTCGTATTTATCAGATAGACTGAACAACTGTTATGGATATTCTATGTTAAATATTTCCATTTTCACATTGAATCAATTCCAATTCGTTTTCAAAAAAATCGAAAGACTGCTGTCACTGAAATACAACGAAATCAAACAATACATACATATAAGCTAAGCATTTCCTCATTTCTATGTAGTTTCATATTTTGTTCAACCTGAGGTTAAGTAATCTTTCTGTAATTTTGCCATTCAAGTGAATAATATGAGTCACCCCCCGTTGTTAGATAGATTTACAATTCTTCATGAAAGCCAAACACCAAATACTTAAAAGTTCAAAGAAAATACATCGATTACATATGTAACTTGATTCTTTGTTAATGTGATTCGAACAGACACAGATTGAAATTAATAAATATCTTCGGTTGCTGATTAACGGCCATCTACTCCCCGAATTCAATGGGAATGATGATTCATAAATCTAAAACTCTTTTGACGGAATATGAACTATCTCTTGTCTAAGGATAAAGACAAACAAGTCCAGATTAAGTCCTTGCTACTATTTATTAGTATACCTTAACCCAGCCTTACGAGACGTAATCCCATTGAGTGAATTTAATTAGTACCAAGAACCCCCTCTTACTCTTATTTATAATTCAGAGATCCGCAGAACGTTAAGATTACTAAATTGGAATACCTCGTTTAAGGGACAGGGAAAAAAGATAGGGAAAATAGGCCCCTTCGCATTTTGATTCAAAATAAATCATTGGAAATTCAAATAGAGAGGGGACCTAAGGTTTTTCTAAGTAACTAACTTCCTTCAATATGAAGGGAATGGACATATGATGAAAAGCCCACCCTACCCTTTTTGAATTCAAACTTTTGTGATCTATGTTATCATCTTACCTGGATCACAAATATATTCAGTTCCATCTGCATGTCATTTGCAGTCAATTCCATTCAGTTTGTTGTGAAAAAAAAGATATGATTCTTCTCTGAATCATTACAAATAAAAAAAGAAACCAAAATAAAATTCTATGACTAATATTCTACCTTTAAACAGAAGGTTGTTTCAAAAAGGAATCTTTATTCTGATAGAATGGATACACTCTGGGACGAAAGGATTCGAACCTCCGAATAGCGGGACCAAAACCCGTTGCCTTACCACTTGGCGACGCCCCATTTAGATTTCTATTCGACACTAATAAAGACTAATATTGGTGTTGCGTGTTCGTCAATTTCAGTCCAAATATCTATAGAAAATCTTTTTATAGAATCGATTAGATTCTTGTTAGGATTTTGACACGCGTAGATATAGAATTCAACTTAATTTATTGATCATTACATAGAATTCAATTAAGATATTGTATGAAAGTATGATTTCTTCTATTCTCTTTTGAGAATTGGAGGATTTTTGATTGGGTGGGTTCAAAGAAAAAGAAGGTCTTTTTGTCTACCTTACTTCATTTTTCCTTATTTATATCAATAACTCAACCAAAATGCAATTATCTCCAAAAACAAAATGTCTGTTATGCTTAATATCTTTAGTTTGATCTGTATCTGTCTGAATTCTGCCCTTTATTCGACTAGTCTTTTCTTCGCCAAATTGCCTGAGGCCTATGCTTTTTTGAATCCCATCATAGATGTTATGCCAGTTATACCTTTGTTCTTTTTTCTCTTAGCCTTTGTTTGGCAAGCTGCTGTAAGTTTTCGATAAAATCTTTAATACTATCCTAGAAAATTCATGATTTGTTCGATAAAAAAATTCTAACAATTCAGAAGATCAACTAAGTCTTACAGTATAAACCTTCGATTCAAACATAGTATAAAATGGAGGATCTATTCTCTTTTCTCGTTTTTTTTTTTTTTCAAAAAAATGATCTTGGAGATTATGTCATGCTTACTCTCAAACATAGGGTTAGGGTCCCCCACAATATCTAATTGGGGGTATGAAATCCATTTTTGGTAATGAAGGACTCTTATTCCAAATGACTTTGAATTTCAGAAAATCCTTTTCTATTTCTAGAAATCACTTTATTTCTTGGTTTCAGAAGATCAACTAAGTCTTACAGTATAAACCTTCGATTCAAACATAGTATAAAATGGAGGATCTATTCTCTTTTCTCGTTTTTTTTTTTTTTCAAAAAAATGATCTTGGAGATTATGTCATGCTTACTCTCAAACTTTTCGTTTACACAGTAGTGATATTCTTTGTTTCTCTGTTCATCTTTGGATTTCTATCTAATGATCCAGGACGTAATCCTGGACGTGAAGAATAAAAAGGTTTTTTTATTTTCCTTGCTTGATTTTATTTCTTAGGATTTTGTTATCTATTCCACACGCTGAACTAGGCAAAAAAGGATTTTCAAAATTGGAAAGATAAATCAATCATCAATGGAAACGGAAAGAGAGGGATTCGAACCCTCGGTACGAATAGCTCGTACAACGGATTAGCAATCCGCCGCTTTAGTCCACTCAGCCATCTCTCCCAATTGAACAAGAGAAGAATGACTATGTTACATTACACATAAAGTAAGAAAAAAGTCTTTCTTTCTATTTCTTTATTATATAGATATGTACAACTTTGACCAGCAATTGCATTTAGATATAAGTAAGGGCTCAAAAGATCCAATAGAAAAATAGAAAGAAAAAGAAAGAAACCCGCTTTTATTTTGTTCCCTTTATTCCCACGGCCTGGCCGGGTCAATACCTAGCCGGGCCTTTTTTTGTTCCAACAAATCCTAGCTAAAATAATTTCTCTGGTTGGAACAAAAAAAGGCTTGCTATTAAAGCAGCAATAAAAAGATGAGGGGTTATTTCCATTCTTACTTATTATATTTATTCCATTCTTATCTTACTTATTATATTTATATCAAATCAAAGTATCCTTTCTTATTATTCCTTCTTCCTTTTTGAGTTACTTGACGACCTTACGGGAATATAAAATGAAACTATGGATTCTTAAATAATAATGAATGCATTTT